TCACTGGGAAAGAAGAGTAGTTAAAGGCATAGCTACTAGCTCTTGAAGGGAGGGAGAAAGAAGAGGCTTAGAAAGCAGAAAGAAAGAAGGTCACTATCAGGAGCGGGGATAAAACAAGGATTTGACCTAGAAGAACAGCTAAGGCAGAGAAAGACAATAGGTTTCATAACCCTGGCTTGAGCCCATTAGATAGGGGGCTCCTTAGTTTACCGGTTGTTAAGACAAGACTGTTTTGTTTGTTAGGTAGAGCGGACGATGTCCCGACTTAGCCTATATAATAGAAGACTACAAAAAGAAACGGACCAAAGAAAAAAGGGGAAAGTTCCAAAGGAAAAGACACAAACACGGACGTTACTCCGAAAAACTCTAATACTAAAAAGAGACAAGTCGGCTAAAGACTCAAAACTACTAGAGCTCTTAGCTTCCTAGATACCCGAGATACTAGCTAAAAGATAAGAACTCTAACTCATAGTAGACGCTAGCTACATCGTATTGAGTAGGAAAGGAATGTTAACCCCTGGCCTTACGCTTTCACCCCCTTATATATAGGGGGAGGTTAGCGGACAACAACTAGCTACTAGAGACAACAGCCGATAGCTCATGGCTAGAAGACACTTGGCTTCCTTAGGGACGGGAAGAGAAAAGAAGGTAAAGGAAGGAGGGATTCCATTAGTAGACTGGAGCTAGACCTTCAGCAGAGACCAAGACCTTACTCCCTTGACCGGACTTCGCGTTTAGCTTCACCACAGGAAGGGGAACATAGAACCCCGTTACAACTCGTCTTCTAATGAGCCTTTATGAGCGGACAGCCTTGATGATGCTATTGACTGAGGGATTAGAATCCACTGCAAAAAAAAGCAACTAAGTCAACGCCTATTTGCTCTGGATCTACTGGCCCGGACGCTTGAATCTATTCTACCGCAAACAACCGAATATACTACTGCAGGATCTTTCGCTGCTTCTGTTGTTATTGCTCTCGCCTGTCACTACGCCACCTCAGCAGCTGGGACTGGAACTGCTTCCGCTTCTGGCACTCCCCAACCTTTTCTATCTATCCTTAGAAGTAGGGCGAGTGTCTAAAGACCAGGTTATCTCTCTGAATCATGTTATTCACTGGGCTGTTAAGTTTTCATCCCGAGCTAGGTTCTCACTCTCCATCCTACATTCGCCTAGCTACAGGAGCTACTAGAAGCAACTATCACTCATTCACTCTTAGGGGGAATTCCTTATTCAACTACCAGTACAGAAATGAAATAAAGCTACCATCATCCTTTGCTGGTGACGCTGCGTCAGTGTCCCAACCCAAGGGTTCTAAGAGCTAGGCTATATAAGATAGGTGAGATGGGCGAGGAATGAACTACAAACCAACAAGAGTCGAACTGAAAGCCGTACGGAATAAAATCTTTCTTGTATGGGGAGACCTCCGATTTGAATAGATTAGTTAGATGGTAAATTTCTTCTTTCCTTTGGCAGTGGGATCTAACTACGGGAGTTTCGGTAATGTAAGAGATGAGGCAATGGGAATACCTGAGTCATGTTGTTAACTAAGGCAATCTGGCAGCTAGGGGAAAGGCTGAGGAGATAGATCGAATTAGCTGACTTTGAAACCTTCCTATCTTAGGAGCTAGGTTCTTTGTTTTTGGCATTCCTATCCGAGCCCAGTTGCTAGTAGAAAGCTAGGGCTATCCAATTGGGAGTAGGAAAGGTCGGGCAGTTCCTGAGGTGAATCTCAAACGTGCTTTCCCTTCTTGCCTTCTAGTTCTTATAGTGGGATATCGTAGCATCTTGGACGTGGCATTATGCTCGGCTCTTAATTCTTGACAGAGGCTTCCTTTTCCACTCATACAAAAAGGGAGATCGTGATTTAGTGAGCTCGAGAGCGAGTGAAAGACGGTGAAACTTCTTCCAATAAGCTCGGAAGAGGCATTCCATCCACAGGAGAGGAAGGTTACTAAGAAAGCAACTAGATGGGAGTAATACGAAAGAGGAAAGCAACTAAGAGCTCGATAAAGAGGGTTACTAAGCTCTAAAGCGTCTTCCCCCTTCTGGTATTCCCTTGTTCCCTGTCAAGAACTCTTAATCCGGGAGTAGGCCCTGAAAGTGGGGCTTACTGGAAAGAGAGAGCTTGAGAAAAGTTTGAGACACCCCTACTATATCCTTTCCACGAAAGGTATTAGTTATTGGATGTAATGATCCTTCCGCATATCTCTATGATATTAGTTGTGGGTTACAGTAGAAAAGGAGGGAAAGGGCAGGTCAAACTAGGATCCTCCGAAATGTATGCAAGAATTAGATTATCTGTTATAGAATGTCGATTCTATATATAGAATGGATTGTCTTGGCCGTTTTCACCAGGAAGAGAAAGATATTCTATCTCGAAAGAGCAGACCGCCCTCTAGGTCTCATAGAAAATTGTAATTCTTTACACAATTTTGTGGCAGGCACAGAAGTGGAAAGATCTCCTGTCATGGTAAGTTCTTTTCCCTCTATAACTACTCTGGAAAAGGAAGTTTCACTACTCCTACTCTAAGGGGCTTTCATCATGATTCATTTATTGTGAGTTATACGAGACTGGAACCAAGGCCAAGTGCAGGAACTTCATGCACCTGGCCGAGATGGATAAAGGAAAGACTCTTGCGCTGTGGAGATAGAAAAAGGCAATCTCACTGGGGCCGAGCCCGCAAGGGTCGGCAAGTGGGCTTGCTTGCGTCAGTGAAGTGAATTTCCGGATAGCCCCTGAAAAACCATAAGTGTAGCTAACAACAAGCGAAGTCGAGTTCTTATTCTTTTCCATGTCTTTCTTCGAACGGGCGCCCTTCAACTGATATAAAAGGTCATCAATACGTGGGAGGGGATAACGATTCTTGACAGTAGCCTTGTTGAGTGCTCGATAATCTGTAACGAGGCTCCATTCCCCTTCTTAGGGATAATAAAGGCAGGTGAGGCACACGGAGAGGAGCTGGGCTGGATGTGGCCAGAATTGAGAAGTTAGAAATACGATTGATTGAAGCGGGCAACGAAGGGGACTGAGAGTGCACTTTGCGAAGCTTCTTTTAGATAAAAAAGAAGCGGGATTGTGGAGCTGTGAAGCGGCAAAGCCGACTATAGATACACCTCACTTGCGCTTTTAGCTTAGGTTTCTTAGTTAGGAACTTGCCTTTTAGTTAGGACTTGTCCTATATTTGGTTTGGTAAAGGGTCAACCGGCCCAGGAGACACAAGTGGAAGCTGGCTTGGTGCCCTATTCGGTTAAAGGTTTCATACTATCAAACGTATCCTACTTTCTATCAAACAGCTTTTTGCTCTATGTTTCTAAATACTGAGAATGCCCTTCTTTCTTGTCAAAATTTCATGTTAGTATCCTGCGTGCTCGTGGTTGCTCTATGTCTTTCTAACTGCTGTGTAGTAGGGACCTGAATCCGCGACCTCATGGAGGTGCTTTTCCTAATAAGCTAAACGTGCCCCTGCTATACCTCTGAAGTGCAATTATAAAGTAAATAGCCAGAGGATGAAATACCTTATTTTCCAACCACAAAAAACTATATTTTTATAAAGAAATGTCTTTCGAGCTGGGATATCATTATGCAAGATTCACTTTCCTGGTCAGAAAAAGGACAAGAACTAGCAACTGAACGAACGAGTGAAACGGAGTTCACAACGGAAGAGTGATGGCATGCCGGGCAGGTAAGATCAAATAGATAAGAAGTACTAAAACGGAACCCCTATCTCCAACCGATGGAAGAGGTTAAGGATTTGGTGGAAGAGGGGCAGCAGCCCAAAGGCAAGAGACGGCATAGCTCGAGTAGAGCTAATAGTTCCTGAACTGCCTCATTATTAATCCTAGCCGGGTTAGAGCCATACATAGAGAAAGTTCCTTTTTGATAGAGAGAGTTACCTTCTCACTAAAACTATGAATCACAAGAGGTCATATCCTAGTAGATTTAAAATAGCATTTCCGGGGTGAAGGACTTCGACCTGAGACTTACTTAAATACCAAGCTTATGAACTGTCCCTCGCCCTATCAGAGGTTGAGTTGGAGATCGACGACTATAATATATTCTAAAATATCTGGCACTTACTCAAGTTAGAGTTTTGCGCTCTCTCAAAACGCCTTCACGCCTGCCCCCCCGGTCCTACAAATTGAGCCCATCCGGACAGACTCTGGCATGACACCCGTGACCATAGATAGGTAATAGCATGTCCCAATGCTATCCCCCTCGAAGTTGCTGCTCAATATGATCTTGTTTTTTGGGGGAGGCTCTACTAAATGGACCAACGGAGCACTGTCGGGTCGATAGCCCTTGATCCGCGCTTGAAAGAAGCGCTACTTTTAGGATTGACTATTCGTCTTTAGAAAAGTGAAGGGAGCCAAAGACGTAGTATCATTGTGTAAGTCGGAAAAGGTAGACTTGGCTCCTCCTGTAGGGGGCTAGCTTGAGTGAGAGTAGCTAATTTGTAGTAAATCCTAGTTCAAGGTTCAAGCTTCGTCGACCAGGGGGAAGCTAGGACTCATTGAAAAGGAAGGTGTCATTGATTAAGGAAATCTGACGATGAGCAGGTCTCAGTAGATCGATTCCATTGCCAGTTCCGTGTATCCTAAGATTGACTTTCAAGCATCTCACTTCTCTAAATATTTCTAAAAGGATGAATTGCGGAGAATAGGACGCGGATCAGAGAGAGATCTCGCAAGATGGGACGGTCTTCTTTATCTCTTTCATTTCCCTAGGTCTCAAAAATTGCTATTATCAAAGAAGTCCTCCTTTCCGCCCTTGTTAGAGTCGGGTAAGAGACCCCCATCCGCCCTTGCTGGCACGGAGTTAGCCGGGTATCTCCCTCACAAGCCAGATTAGCTTCTCGATAATGAAACCTCCGTTCTCCCTTTCTAACAAAGGATTGCTCGAAGTCAGTGCCCTTAGCCCCGACGAGTTCCGCCCGGCTGCCAATAAATAGGGGACTTTGGAAGACTAGGTAGAGAAGAACTTCAAAGCCCTTAAGAGTAGG